GGCAAAATTTTTATATTCGATCGATTATTCGATCTAATACGTACCTTCTTAATGTACTTATTCGAGCTATTAATGTACCTATTCGATCTAATAAGTACCTTAATGGAATTCTTCGATCTAAGAGGTATAAGAAGTACAAGTCCTCTGTGTCAGAATTGAAGTACCTTGTGTCAGAATTGAAGTACTTTGTGTTAGACTTGATAGATTCTATGGATCGAATCTTTAGTATTCTCTTATTTATTAGCTGTGTCTACTCTTTAGGCAGAATGCCGTCACCCATTTTTAGTAGGAAACTGAAAGAAACCTCAAAAACGACAGAAAGGGGGGAAAGTGAGAAAGAAAGAGATGTAGAAATAGAAACAACTTTCGAAACAAAGGGGACTAAACAGGAACAAGAGGGATTCACCGAAGAAGATCCTTCTCCTTCCCCTTTTTCTGAAGAAAGGGAGGATCCGGACAAAATCGATGAAACGGAAAGGATCCGAGTGAATGGAAAGGACAAAACAAAGGATGAATTCCACTTTCACTTAAAAGAAGAAGATAAAGACCTCGTCTGGTTTGAAAAACCCGCTGTGAATCTTCTTTTCGATTATAAACGATGGAATCGTCCATTGCGATATATAAAAAATTCTCGATTCGAACATGCTGTAAGAAATGAAATGTCACAATATTTTTTTTATACATGTCAAAGTGATGGAAAACGAAGAATTTCTTTTACATATCCATCCAGTTTATCCGCTTTTTTTGAAATGCTACGACAAAAAATGTATTTTTCTTTTTTTACAACAAAAAAATTCGTTTGTGATGAACTGGATAAATTCTTCTATGATGAACTGCATAATTATTATTGTTGGATTTATACCAATGAAAAAAAATGGAGGAACCTAAGGAACGAGTTTAGAGATCGAATTGAAGCCCTAGACAGAGGATCTCCTTATCTGGATGTACTCGAAAAAAAGACTCGATTATGCAATAATAAAACTAAAGAAGAATACTTGCCTAAAATATATGATCCTCTCTTAAACGGATCCTATCGTGGAATAATTCAAAAATTTTTTTTACCTTCAATCCTAAATGAAACTTCAGTCAAAAATTCGATAGAGAAAAATTTTATAAATAAACTCAATAAAGTTCATAGTATCCTTCTTTTTAAGGGTAAGGAACTTAATGTTCATAATTTTGAAGAATTGTACCAGAAATTGGAAGGGAAAATAGCTACATTGGAAGAGAAATTGGTCCAGAAATTGGACCAGAAATTGGAAGAGAAGTTGGGACAGAAAATAGATACATTGGATAAAAAATCATTAGCAAGAGAATTGAGTCTTTTAATCGATGAATTTGCTGAAGAATCAACATCAAATTTGAAAGGAATTTCTTTATTTCCGGAACAAAGACGAATTGATTCAGAAGATCCAGAAAAAGGTTTGAAATTTTTAATCGAAAGAGTCATAATTGATCCCATCATTCAAACAATATGCGATACAGCCATAATTCCTCCCATGGAAAAAACAACTCGAAAAAAATCGATTGGAATAAAGAAAAAAGTCCCCCAATGGGCATACAAATTATTCAGCGAGGTAGAACAACTCGGAAAAACTGCAACAACGGAAGAGGGGGAAGAGTGGATAGTAGATCATCAAATTCGCTCGAGGAAAGCGAAACGTATAGTTCTTTTTACGCGGGGTCCGGAGGAAGCAGCGAATGCCGACCCTAGTATCAAAAAGATGACGAAGCCTGATGAAGAAGTGGGTATGCTAGATTATCCTTATGAAGCGGATTTTCGTCGAGACATAATCACAGGTTCTATGCGTGTTCAAAGACGTAAAACCTTTACGGGGAAAATGTTTCCCTTATATCCGTATTCCCCACTTTTTTTCGACAGGGTCGGATTTTCTTGGGATGTTCTTTTCGAACCATTCATATTATCAGTAATTGAGATTTACGACCTAATACAAGACATTTTTAGAAAGGGTATAAAAGGAAGCGTAGCAAAAAGAATAAAGAGGTTGAAAAAACAAAAAAAAATGTACATGGAGGAAAACAAAAGCTACGAAGAGATTCAAAAAGAAGTCAATGAAATGGAAAAGGGGCGGGACGGGCAGACGGAAATGGAACGAATAGACAGGACACGAGAAAGAATATCAGACCTCTATGATATCCTTATTTATGCTCATGGAATAAGAGCTTTGATTTTACTAATTCAGTCGAGGCTTAGACAATCTATTGTATTACCTTCATTGATACTAGCTAAAAATATTGTCCGTTTCTTATTACGCCAAGAGTCCGAGTGGGAGCAGGATATAAGGGAGATGAATAGAGAAGTGTATGTTATATGCACCTATAATGGTATGCCAGTACTAGAACCAGGAAGAAACGGAATTTTTCCTCAAAACTGGGCCACAGAGGGTATACAAATAATGATACGATTTCCTTTCCGTCTGAAACCTTGGCACCGATCTAAGATACGACCTTCTCGTAGGGATCAAAATGCAAAGCAGGAAAGTCCTGCTGCTTTTTTAACGATTTGGGGACTGGAAACTGACCGTCCTTTTGGTTCTCCTCTCGTAGGACTTGGTATTTTGTTTTTTTATTATTTTGGACCCCCTTTGAAAAAACTCCAAAAAGCAATTCGAAAATGGAGTTTTCGAGTTCTAAAAAGTTTCAAAGAAAGAACAAAATTTTTGTTTCTAAAGGTCCCAAAAGAACCAAAAAAATTGAGAGAGGATTCGAGTGAAATAAAAAAAGATTCTATAATCAATAATCAGATTATTCATGAATCATCCATTCAAACCCGATCTATGGATTGGACAAATTATTCACTGACAGAAATAAAAATGAAAGATCTGACTGATAGAACAAGCACAATCAGAAATCAAATAGAAAGAATTACAAAAGACAAGAAAAATGGATTTCGAACTCTAAAGATAAATATTAGTCCTAACAAAACAAGTTATGGTGCTCAAAAATTAGCATCACTAAAAAATATTTTTCAGATATTAAAAAGAAGAAATGATCGATTAATCCGTAAATCACATTTTTTTTTAAAATGGATCGTGGAAAGGATATACACGGATATCCTTCTAGAGAGCTTTCCATATATCATTAATCGTCTTACTAATAGTCTTTATAGGCCCATGCTCATTATCAAACTTTTTCGTAAATTAAAAAAAAAATATATTTTTGATACAAAAGAGAAAAAGATAATTGAGCGTATTTCAACTATACAAAAAAAACTTTCACCTTCTCGTATTCGTCATAAGATTCAGACGAAGTCGGGGGTTTCTTTTAAATTATCCCTCGTGTCACAGGCCTATGTATTTTACAAATTATCACAAACCCAGGTTATTAACTTGTATAAGTTAAGATCTGTCCTTCAATATGACGGAGCATCTTTATTTCTTAAGAATGAAATAAAAGATTTTTTTCGAAGACAAGGAATAATTTCTTCCGAATTAAAGCATAAGAAACTTCAGAATTCTGGAATGAATCAATGGAAAAATTGGTTAAAGAGTCATTATACATACGATTTCTCTGAGCAAAAATGGTCTAAATTAGTACCGCAAAAATGGCGAAATATAGTCAATCAACATTGTAGGGTTGAAAATCAAAATTTAATCAAACGGGATTCATCTGAAAGAGAGGAAAAGGTTTCGTTATTGCTAAATAAAAACGATCATTTTCTAAAAATGTATAGATATGATCTTTTAGCATATCAATCGATTTATTATGAAGATAAGAAGGACTCATATAATTACAACATACATAAACCGAAATTTGTTGATATGGGGGCGAGTATCCCTATTACTAATTTTATAAGAAAAGATTATTTTATGTATATAAAAAATCCAGATAGAAAATATTTTGATACGAAAGGTCTTTTTTATCTCAAAATTAATAAAGATAAAGAAATCAACCCATCCAATCAAAGGGGTTTCTTTTCTTTTTTTGATTGGATGGGAATGAATGAAGAAAGACTAAATCGTCCTGTATCGAAGCCGATACCTTGGTTATTCCCACAATTTGAGTTATTTTTTAATGTATATAAAATGAAACCGGGGTTTATACCAATTCATTCACTTATTTTAAATTTTAATGAAGATGTTAGTCAAAATAAAAATATCACTAAAAATAAAAAAGGGGATCTTCTACTATCAAATGAAAAAGAAAAAAAATATTTTGAATTAGAGAATCAAGAAGAAAAAAAACCCACAGGTCAAAGAGATCTCGCATCAGATGCCCAAAACCGAGGGAACCCTGAATCTGTTCTCTCAAACCAACAAAAATATATGGAAGAACTTTATACGAAATCAGATATGAAAATGGGTAGAACGAAAAATAAATCCAAAAGCATTTGGACTTGGGAAATAGACTTTGGTGCGTTCATGAAAGGATCTTTTGCTTTGCAATTGAAATGGCTGCTGAGTCCTTTGACTATGGAATTATTCGATTATGCGCTGTCCGTACTTGAATGGGAAAAGGAAAGCAGAATGACAACAAAGTTTGGTTTCGGCTTTATTAAGAAGGAGGAGTTAACTCTGGATCCAATGCTAATCCGGGATTTGAATCTTTCAAAAATCCTAAAAGAGGGAATATTTATTATCGAACCCGTTCGTATACCTGTAAAACATAATGTAGAATTTCTTATGTATCAAACCATAAGGATTTCTTTGGTTCATGAGATTAAACAAAAAAAGAATCAAAAAAGATACAGAGAAATTATGGATAAGAATCATTTTGAGGAATCGATTGCAAGACACCAAATGATGACGAAAAATAGAAACAAAAATCATTATGATTTGCTTGTTCCTGAAAATCTTTTATCGTCTAGACGGCGTAGAGAATTGAGAATTCTAAGTTGTTTCAATTCAAGGAATAGTAATTGTGTGGATAAAAATGCAGTATTTTGCAATGGGAACAAGGTAAAAACCTGCGGTCAATTTTTGGATGAAAGCAAAGATCTTGATAGAGATAAAATGAAATTAATTAAATTAAAATTCTTTCTTTGGCCCAATTATCGATTAGAAGATTTAGCTTGTATGAATCGCTATTGGTTTGATACTAATAATGGTAGTCGTTTCAGTATGTTAAGGATACATATGTATCCACGATTGAAAATTGATTGATGATACAATTGTCTTATATATCCCCTACCCTATATATCGGGTGGATAAATAGCTGCGCATATGCCTTGTCTTACATCCTTTTTTGATACATGAATACTAATTCAATGACGTATCAATTAGATCATAAAATGAATCAATAAGGAAATTCGGATTGATTATTGTGTATACCAGATCAAAATACCTCGCATTATTATTACTGATCAGTCAAATTCATATTCGTAAAATAAAAATAGTAAATTAATAAAAAAATTGACGCAATATATATTTATTTTATATGGATTTATATAGTTATGCCAAAAAATGAATTCATCTCGGTTAGTTCTCAAGAAGAAAAAAAAGGGTCTGTTGAATTTCAAGTATTATGTTTCACCAATAAGATACGACGACTTAGCTCACATTTAGAATTACACAAAAAAGACTATTCATCTCAGAGAGGTCTACGAAAAATTTTGGGAAAACGTCAACGGCTTCTGACTTATTTTTTAAAAAAAAATGGAGTACGCTATAAAGAATTAATCAGCCAATTGAATATTCGAGAGATAAAAAAACGTTAATTTGAACAATTCTTTTCTTTGATGTAGATGACCTTCTTTTTGTTTTCAGCAATTCATGGAAGAAGAAATAAGGAAAAAACTTATGACTGGACCAGTTACAAGAAAAGATCTAATGATACTTAATATGGGGCCTCACCACCCATCAATGCACGGCGTTCTTCGACTCATTGTTACTTTAGATGGAGAAGATGTTATTGACTGTGAACCGATAATAGGTTATTTGCACAGAGGCATGGAAAAAATTGCGGAAAACCGAACAATTATACAATATTTGCCTTATGTAACACGTTGGGATTATTTAGCTACTATGTTCACAGAAGCAATAACTATAAATGCACCAGAACAGTTAGGAAATATTCAAGTACCTAAAAGGGCTAGCTATATCCGAGCTATTATGTTGGAGTTAAGTCGTATAGCGTCTCATTTATTATGGCTTGGACCTTTTATGGCGGATATTGGCGCACAAACCCCCTTCTTCTACATTTTCAGAGAAAGAGAATTGATATATGATCTATTCGAAGCGGCCACTGGCATGAGAATGATGCATAATTATTTTCGAATCGGAGGAGTCGCTGCCGATCTACCTTATGGCTGGATAGATAAATGTTTGGATTTCTGTGAGTATTTTTTAACAGCAATTGCTGAATATCAAAAGCTTATTACGCGAAATCCTATTTTTTTAGAACGAGTTGAGGGGGTAGGCATTATTGGCGGAGAAGAGGCAATAAATTGGGGATTGTCAGGACCAATGTTACGGGCTTCCGGAATACCATGGGATCTTCGTAAAGTTGATAATTATGAATGTTATGAAGAATTTGATTGGGAAGTTCAATGGCAGAAGGAGGGCGATTCATTAGCTCGTTATTTAATCCGAATTGGGGAAATGGTGGAATCCGTAAAAATTATTCAGCAAGCTCTAGAAGGAATTCCCGGGGGTCCCTATGAAAATTTGGAAAGCCGGCGCTTTAATATAGTAAGAGATCCTGAATGGAATAATTTTGAATATCGATTCATTAGTAAAAAACCGTCTCCCGCTTTTGAGTTATCGAGGCAAGAACTTTATGTAAGAGTCGAGGCCCCAAAGGGCGAATTGGGAATTTATTTGATAGGAGATCAGAGTTCTTTTCCGTGGAGATGGAAAATTCGCCCGCCGGGTTTTATCAATTTACAAATTCTTCCTCAGTTAGTTAAAAGAATGAAATTGGCTGATATTATGACAATACTAGGTAGCATAGATATCATTATGGGAGAAATTGATCGTTGAAATGATAATTGAGACAACAGGAGTACAAGCTATTAATTCTTTTTCTATATTGGAATCCTTAAAAGAAGTCTATGGGATTATATGGATGCTTGTACCTATTTTGATTCTGATTTTGGGAATCACAATAGGTGTACTAGTAATTGTATGGTTAGAAAGAGAAATATCCGCAGGGATACAACAACGTATTGGACCTGAGTATGCCGGCCCCTTGGGAATTCTTCAAGCTCTAGCAGATGGAACAAAACTACTTTTCAAAGAAAACCTTCTTCCAGCAAGAGGAGATGGGAGGTTATTTAGTCTTGGACCCTCCATAGCAGTCATATCAATTCTACTAAGTTATTCAGTAATTCCTTTTAGCTATCGACTTATTCTAGTCGATCTCAGTAATGGTGTTTTTCTATGGATCGCCATTTCAAGTATTGCTCCCATCGGGCTTCTTATGTCAGGATATGGATCAAATAATAAATATTCCTTTTTAGGTGGTCTACGGGCTGCTGCCCAATCTATTAGTTATGAAATACCATTAACTCTTTGTGTGTTAGCAATATCTCTACGTGTGATTCGTTGAGGCATAAATTTTCCACCGTTTTTTCTTTCGAAAGTTTTCTAAGAATAAACTAAACCAGATAGTTAGATGAGTGAAAGAAAACCGCTTTGAAATTAGCAGTAAAAAGATCGAGTCTCATTTCCCTATGTACAAGAATTACGCCAAGGTTAATATAAGCAAATAGAAGCAGGAAAGAAAAACTATTTACCCCAAGACAGGTTGATTTGTTATCATGGCTTGAAGCGGGTTAAACAGATCGATTCTTTGGAGTTCGTGCTATCATTTTTATCTATTACTATACAAGACACGAATTGTCGAAGAGATTGAGCAAAACTGAGTGGATGGTTAGGAACACCAAGGTACACAAAGGATTAGTAATAGAGATTTTCTAAGTTATCGGAAAAATTCCACAAAAACGAAATACTAATTGGGGCTAAAAATTAGTAGAAATTATCAAGTAGTACTCCCCAGAATTCCGATCTAGAGTATGCTGCTATCCACCGCTAAAGTGAATGACTATCAGGAACGAAGCAATCCTTTACTTTTTTTGGCAAAAAAAATAAAAAAAAAATAGAAAGAATGGAATTGCAAAATTTTGGATTATTCTTGCTGTCCTATAACTGTATTAAGAGAGCTACACTTCATGTTCATTTTTTTGCGTAATCAAAACGGATAGGGCGAGATATCTATTACTATTTCTAATAAGAGTGTTTTCGGCGGGTTTAAAATTAAGTCTCAATAAAAAAACCGAATAACAAAAAGTAAAGGATGAGATAAATTCAGAAGCCCTTTAGTATAGCAGACAGAATTCCGTTGGTCTAATTCGGGAACTTTCGATTTCTTTTTACTCTATTTATCCTACAAAAATATCAAGATTAAAGAATATCGAACCAGTCCTTAGATTTATGGTAGACCCTCGAGGAGCCGTATGAGGTGAAAATCTCATGTACGGTTCTGTAATAGCGCTGATAACAGTGATCTTATCACCGACTAGAATTATCTAACAGTTTAAGTACAGTTGATATAGTTGAGACACAGTCCAAATACGGTTTTTGGGGGTGGAATTTGTGGCGTCAACCTATAGGATTTCTCGTTTTTCTAATTTCTTCTCTAGCTGAATGTGAAAGATTGCCTTTTGATTTACCAGAAGCAGAGGAAGAATTAGTAGCAGGTTATCAAACAGAATATTCGGGTATTAAATTTGGTTTATTTTATGTTGCTTCCTATCTAAATCTACTAGTTTCTTCATTATTTGTAACAGTTCTTTACTTGGGAGGCTGGAATTTATCTATTCCGTACATACTCGGTGCTGACCTTTTTGAAATAAATGCAAGGGATGGAGTCTTTGGAACAACAATTGGTATTTTCATTACACTAGCGAAAACCTTTTTGGTCTTGTTCATTTCTATTACAACAAGATGGACGTTACCTAGACTGAGAATGGACCAATTATTAAATCTTGGATGGAAATTTCTTTTACCTATTTCTTTAGGTAATTTATTATTAACAACTTCTTCCCAACTCCTTTCACTATAATATAAGCAAAATAGAATATTTCCTATTCACTAGTAACTAGATTGATAACCTGTCTCCAACAAGAGAAAGAAACAAACAAAAAATTTTTTATCGACATTTAGGCTATGTTCCCTATGGTAACTGGGTTCCTGAATTATGGTCAACAAACAGTACGGGCAGCTAGGTACATTGGTCAAGGTTTTTTGATTACCTTATCCCACGCCAATCGTTTACCTGTAACTATTCAATACCCTTATGAAAAATTGATTACATCAGAACGTTTTCGTGGTCGAATCCACTTTGAATTCGATAAATGCATTGCTTGTGAAGTATGTGTTCGTGTATGTCCTATAGATCTACCTGTTGTAGATTGGAAATTGGAAACTGATATTCGAAAGAAACGTTTACTTAATTACAGTATTGATTTCGGAATCTGTATATTTTGTGGTAATTGCGTTGAGTATTGCCCAACAAATTGTTTATCAATGACTGAAGAATATGAGCTTTCTACGTATGATCGTCATGAATTAAATTATAATCAAATTTCTTTAGGCCGTTTACCGATTTCAATAATTGACGATTACACAATTCGAACTATCTTGAATTGGCCTCAATTCAATAAAAAAGAAATACCTTGATTCACGAACCCTATTTTTTGATTACTAGGGTTGTTATTTTTAGTTTTTTTCTTTGTAAATAACTAAAAATAACATCGATTGATCTGATTGGTTCATGAAAATGGAGGATTTACTTGAAATTTTTTTAATGTAATGGTTTCAACTATATTCGAACTTGCCTTTCAGATAAAGGACGTGATTAGTCTACTAACTGCACCGACATCAATTCGCATGCATTAGAATTGCATTCAACTAGGTAAATAGATCAACTTAACTTATTTTCTCCCGGTCAGTTCAATAAGATCATGAAAGAGTCCGATTTTTATATCTTTTTTTCATCAAATGGATTTACCTGGACCAATACATGATTTTCTTTTAGTCTTTCTGGGATCAGGTCTTATAGTAGGAGGCCTAGGGGTAATATTATTTACCAATCCCATTTTTTCTGCTTTTTCGTTGGGATTGGTTCTTGTTTGTATATCTTTATTCTATATTCTAGCAAACTCTCAGTTTGTAGCTTCTGCACAACTCCTTATTTACGTAGGAGCTATAAATGTTTTAATCATATTTGCTGTAATGTTCGTCAACGGTTTAGAATATGACACAAACTTTCGTCTTTGGACTCTTGGAGACGGAATTACTTTGTTAGTTTGTACCAGTATTTTTGTTTTATTAATTAGTACTATTCTAAATACGTCCTGGTACGGAATTATTTGGACTACAAAATTAAACCAGATTATAGAACAAGATTTGATAAATAATAGTCAACAAATTGGAATTCATTTATCAACAGATTTTTTTCTCCCGTTTGAACTCATTTCTATAATTCTTTTAGTTGCTTTGATAGGTGCAATTGCCGTGGCCCGTCAATAAAATTTTAAATCGTGAAAAGTATCCCAAACGTTATTCTGTTTTATCGGATTCACTCAATTCTATTTTTATTTATGTATACTATAATATAAAATAGAAAAGTCAATCTATTACTAACAAACTTTTTTGCTCTGTATTTTTTTTTGTTATATTCGAGTGAATGAAATTCTTGTTCATATTGAAATGAAATAAATTAAGATTGATAAGGAGTTGCTCAATGATGCTCGAACATGTACTTGTTTTGAGTGCCTATTTATTTTCGATTGGTATCTATGGATTAATCACAAGCCGAAATTTAGTTCGAGCTCTTATGTGTCTGGAACTTATATTGAATGCGGTTAATCTAAATTTCGTAACATTTTCTGACTTTTTTGATAGTCGTCAATTGAAAGGAAACATTTTCTCCATTTTTGTTATAGCGATTGCAGCCGCTGAAGCAGCTATTGGGCCGGCTATTGTTTCGGCAATTTATCGTAACAGAAAATCAACTCGTATTAATCAATCGAATTTGTTGAATAAGTAGTATTATAATATATTATTATTATAGAAATTTGAATAGTTAGCAATTCAAATTAGATTATTATATATGTAGAATCTTTCAAAAAGTAAGAAATCAAAGTATTTTGTACCTCTTTTCTAAACCGACCCAGAAAAAGTTGATTCGACAAATTCTGGTGAATCATCGATTCGTCTGGTCTTTAAATATATAATTCATTTACATACAATACAGGGTTATACTAGATCGAAAATTAATGATATTCAAAAAAAGGTATAGATCCAATGTCACATTCCGTAAAGATTTATGATACATGTATAGGATGTACTCAATGTGTCCGAGCCTGCCCCACGGATGTATTAGAAATGATACCTTGGGACGGGTGTAAAGCTAAACAAATAGCTTCCGCACCAAGAACAGAGGACTGCGTTGGTTGTAAGAGATGTGAATCCGCCTGTCCAACCGATTTTTTGAGTGTTCGGGTTTATTTATGGCATGAAACAACTCGCAGTATGGGTCTAGCTTATTAATACGTTCCAGAAAACTCCACTCGAATCCATTTGATTTTTGTTTACCGACAAAAACCCGCGCTCGAACTGAAACGAAATAAAAAAATATATCTTATTTTCGGCTTATTCGAGTACGGGTTTTTTAGTCCAAGTGTATTTTGTCTTTACCATGAATTTTTTTCCTTGGTTAACCTTAATTGTAGTTTTGCCTATATTTGCGGGTTCATTCATTTTATTTCTCCCTCATAGGGGCAATAAGGTAATTAGATGGTATACTTTGTGTATATGTATTTTAGAATTCCTACTAATAACCTATGTTTTCTGTTATCATTTCCAGCCAGACGACCCATTAATACAACTGGCCGAAGATTATAACTGGATTCGCTTTTTTAACTTCCACTGGAGATTGGGAATAGACGGGCTTTCTATAGGACCCGTTTTACTGACGGGATTCATCACGACTTTAGCTACTTTAGCAGCTTGGCCGGTTACTCGGGATTCCCGATTATTCCATTTCTTGATGTTAGCAATGTATAGTGGTCAAGTAGGCTTATTTTCTTCTCGAGACCTTTTACTTTTTTTTCTAATGTGGGAATTAGAATTAATTCCCGTTTATCTACTTTTATCCATATGGGGAGGAAAGAAACGTCTATACTCAGCTACAAAGTTTATTTTGTACACTGCAGGGGGTTCCATTTTTCTGTTAATGGGAGTTTTGGGTCTTGGGTTATATGGTTCTACTGAACCAACATTAAATTTTGAAACGTTAGCTAATCGATCGTATCCTGTGGGATTAGAAATAATATTCTATATTGGATTTCTTATTGCTTTTGCTGTCAAATCGCCGATTATACCTCTACATACATGGTTACCAGATACCCATGGAGAAGCGCATTATAGTACTTGTATGCTTTTAGCCGGAATACTATTAAAAATGGGAGCATATGGATTGGTTCGGATCAATATGGAATTATTACCTCACGCTCATTCTATATTTTCTCCTTGGTTGGTGATAGTAGGCACAATACAAATAATCTATGCAGCCTCAGCATCTCTGGGACAACGTAATTTAAAAAAGAGAATAGCATATTCCTCTGTATCTCATATGGGTTTCATAATTATTGGAATTAGTTCTATAACTGATACGGGATTCAACGGGGCCCTTTTACAAATAATCTCTCATGGATTTATTGGTGCTGCGCTTTTTTTCCTAGCAGGAACTAGTTATGATAGAATACGCCTTGCTTATCTCGATGAAATGGGCGGAATAGCCGTTTCAATGCCAAAAATATTCGCACTCTTCAGTACTTTTTCGATGGCTTCCCTTGCGTTACCGGGCATGAGTGGTTTTTTTGCCGAATTAATAGTCTTTTTTGGAATAATTACCAGTCAAAAATTTTTTTTAATGTCAAAAGTCCTAATTACTTTTGGCATGGCAATTGGAATGATATTAACTCCTATTTATTTATTATCTATGTTACGCCAAATGTTCTATGGATACAAGTTATTAAATAGTGCAAACTCTTATTTTTTTGATTCTGGTCCGAGAGAGTTATTTGTTTCACTCGCTATTTTTCTACCAGTAATAGGTATTGGCATTTACCCCGATTTCGTTCTCTCATTATCGGTTGAGAAGGTACAAGCTATCCTATCGAATTTTTTTTATAGATAGTTTGAATAAAAAAAACTTTTTTACGTAACGCAAAAAACGAATTGGAATTTTAATCGGATAGTTTGACGTTTGTGAGAACCATTTGAATCACTCTACTACTTGATTGAAATGGTTCTCGACGAGGCCTGCTTCTTTTTATATGTATACGGGATATGCCCTGTTCTGTGGTTGTATTCGTCAGGTTAGGTCCTTTCTTCAATTTTTGAATATAAATGAACCATAACTATGTAATCCTATTCCTAATAGATTGACCCCAAAATAGCATATCCAAATTATAAGAAATCCTATAGAAGCCACAATTGCAGAATTTTCACTTTTCAAATTGATATTTGTTTTAATATGCAAATAAATCGCGAATATAGTCCAAGTAATGAATGCCCACGTTTCCTTTGGGTCCCAATTCCAATATGATCCCCACGCTTCATTAGCCCATACTGCTCCTGAAAGAATACCTATGGTTAAAAAGACAAATCCGAGACTAATAATACGTGAACTCCAATGATCTAATTGTTCAATTAACTGGGACCTGTAATAATTCCTAAGAGAAAAGAGATAGGTGCCTTGTAAAATGTTGTTTTCTTCATTCGTGGATTGTATCTTCCCAAAGAACAAAGACTCGTTTAATAAAAGTTTTCTTTTACCAAAAGGACTTATAGTGTTTTGAAATGTAATGACTAGAAGAGCTACTGCTAATAATGATCCACATAAAAGGGCTGCATAAGCCAATATCATCATACTTACATGCATCATTAACCACTGGGATTGGAGAGCAGGTACTAAAATCGTGGATTGTTTCATTTGTGCTAAAAAGCCCGAAGTAGCAAAACCCTGAGTAAAAATAGCACCGGGCGCCGTTATTGCACTTAACATTTTTTTATATTTTTTAAAATAAGGAATCATATGAATAATATAAAAAATCCACGAAAGGAAAATTAATGATTCATATAAATCACTTAACGGGAAATGCCCCGAAAAAATCCACCGAATGCCTAATAATCCCGTTATACAGGAAAAAGTAAGTATCATACCCTTTTCTAACGCATCATCTAGTTCTACTATTTCGTTGACTACTAAAGTTATTAAATGAATTGTAATTACAATTGAAATGATCGAAAAGGAAATATGATTGAAAAGATGCTCTAAAGTAAAAAATATCATAAGAATATATATATAAATAGAAAAAGAAAAGAGATCCCTCAATTACAACGCATGAAATCTAAATTAAGAACGAACTTAATCTCATTGTGATGATTATTTTTAATTCTAGAACTCTTCGATTCTTTTTTCGAATTTCTCAAATGCTGTGCCGCTACTCGGACTCGAACCGAGATGCTCTAGCACTGCTTCCTAAGAGCAGCGTGTCTACCAATTTCACCATAGCGGCTTTAAATCATAATATATAATATATAATAGCCTACTTCTCTTTAATCGTCGAGATTTAAAGAATCAATGGCGATATTTTTATTTTATAAAAATTATTCAAAATTTTTCTTTGCGAAGGAATACATGAATATATACACTAGCACTTTTAAAAAGTTATAAAGATATATTTTTATTACCCAAGCAAAATTCTTAGTACATAATATCCCAATATCCCACAAAATATAAATTTAAAATTTATATTTTTTTAGTTCGATTTTAAAATAAATAAAAAAGAAGATATATAACAATTCAGAGACATAATAAATCAGGGAGAGAGGGTTTTGAATTGAATCCATTCTATTAAGGATCCCTTTTTGACTAAAGATTTTTTGTTTGCTCTTCATAAAAACCTTTTCATTTTTTATTGGGTATTGGGATCAATCGGTTGATGGGGAAAGTAAGAATCCCCATCCCATAACTGAAAAAAGATACTAAAAAAAAGAAGGGGTTAGTTTACATATCATAAGAGAGAAGCAAGTTCTATTTCATGTTGATCCAAAATATTAATGAATACAAAGCATTCATTCTATATTTACAATTTCAATGCTTTTTTGTGTTGTATGGATTTAAATTCTAAAGGAAATTTTGTAGAAGTTTTTTTTAGTCAGATCGATTCAGATTATTCTACTATTTGATTACTTATTTTTTGTACAAAAAAGCTTTTTGAATTACCGGTGGAAAGAGATTTCGCCAATGAAAAAGCTTTTAATGCTGCCGAATATCCTTTTCTTTTCCAAATATTTTTACGAATACGCTTTTTGGAAATTGAAGTACGCTTTTTTGGAACTGCCATTTTTAAAAATAGGTTATTCATTGTTCTAGTTGGATGTGAAAGACATCTATTGTTCAAAGCAAAGGAATCTTTCTGTCCTATTTTTTTTAGTTATAGACCCCTTTTATCTTCTAAGTTTTTTTATAAACTGATAAATATATGAAAATTAAATATTATGAGAGACTCCCATTTTATTCTATTTTTCTGATTCAAATTTCTATTTATGGAATACGGTGTGTCGTAAAAAAAAGAAGCAAACTTTAGACTTATATTTATGTATATTTATATGACTTTTAGTTAACATTTTCTTTTTTCCATGTCATGTAATAAAAACATCGAGGGGTTAAAATTTTAGAAGAGTTAAGCTACTCTTAACTAATGACTTAATGTAAAAACTTTACTCTTTTTAATGAATACGTGGAATTCTTTTTTGATTTTTTGAAAATTGAAATGAGACTAGTTCTTTAGTTAAAGTAAACATGATTTGATATGTTTTTATCATTTTTGTAATTTTATGTTATGTAAAGTCGAAAGTAAAGTCTTGGCTTTGGAATAGAAGACAATCAATCAAAGAGTTTTGCAGATTTGTCGTTTGACCAATTAGAACTTCTTGAGTTGAATATTAATAAAATGTTTTTTCTTCGATTTCGAATAGAAAGAAAATTAGATTATTGCATATCTTAATTTTTTTTTTTTGAACTCTTTTGAAAGAGGTAAGAGTCGGTGAAGCTAAAATCAAAATTTCTTTTTTATGGAACATATATACCACTATGCATGGATCATACCTTTTATTCCACTTACAGTTCCTTTGTTAATCGGAGTGGGGCTTCTTCTTTTTCCGACAACAACAAAAAAACTTCGTCGTATGTGGGCCTTTCCTAGTATTTCGTTGTTAAGTCTAGTTATGCTTTTTTCAATAAAATTGTCTATTCAGCAAATACATAGCAGTTTTATCTATCAATCTGTATGGTCTTGGACCATCAATAATGATTTTTCTTTAGAGTTTGGTTACTTGGTTGATCCACTAACTTCTATTATGTTAATGTTAATCACTACAGTTGGTATTCTAGTTCTTATTTATAGTGACAATTATATGTCTCATGATGAAGGATATTTGCGATTCTTTGCTTATCTGAGTTTTTTCAATACTTCTATGCTTGGATTAGTTACTAGTTCGAATTTCATACAAATTTATATTTTTTGGGAATTGGTTGGAATGTGTTCGTATTTATTAATAGGTTTTTGGTTTACACGACCTATTGCAGCAAATGCTTGTCAAAAGGCGTTTGTAACTAATCGTGTAGGGGATTTTGGTTTATTATTAGGAATTTTAGGTCTTTATTGGCTAACGGGCAGTTTTGAATTTCGAGATTTGTTTGAAATATTCAACACCTCGATTTCTAATAATGAAATCCATTTTTTAGTTGGAACTGTATGTACTTTTTTATTGTTTGCTGGTGCGGTTGCCAAATCCGCTCAATTCCCACTTCATGTCTGGTTACCTGATGCTATGGAGGGTCCTACTCCTATTTCCGCTCTTATACATGCTGCGACTATGGTAGCAGCGGGTATTTTTCTTGTTGCTCGACTTTTTCCTCTTTTGATGGTCATCCCTTCCATACGAAATCTAATCGCTTTAATAGGTATAATAACAGTACTTTTAGGAGCTACTTTAGCTCTTGCTCAAAAAGACATTAAGAAAAGTTTAGCTTATTCTACAATGTCACAATTGGGGTATATGATGTTAGCTCTAGGTATGGGGTCTTATCGAGCTGCTTTATTTCATTTGATTACTCATGCTTATTCAAAAGCATTATTGTTTTTAGGATCTGGATCCATTATTCATTCTATGGAAGCTGTTGTTGGGTATTCTCCAGAAAAAAGCCAGAATATGGTTTTTATGGGGGGGTTAAAAAAACATGTGCCAATTACAAAAATTGCTTTTTTATTAGGTACACTTTCTCTTTCTGGTATTCCACCCCTTGCTTGTTTTTGGTCCAAAGATGAAATTCTTAATGATACTTGGTTGTATTCACCAATTTTCGCAACCATAGCCTGGGCTACAGCAGCATTAACTGCATTTTATATGTTTCGCATCTATTTACTTACGTTTGAGGGTCATTTAAACGTTCATTTTCAAAATTACAATGGAAAAAGAAGCAGTTCCTTCTATTCAATATCCTTGTGGGGTCAAAAAGGACTAAATCCTATTAACACCAATTTTCGTTTATTAACTTTGTTGCCAATCAAAAATAACGAAAGTGTCTCTAAGAATTCACACGGAAATATAAAAAAAACGATGCAACCCTTTCTTATTATTAATAATTGTGACAATACAAAAATTTCACCATATCCTCGCGAATCGGGTAATACTATGTTATTACCTCTGCTTGTATTAATTTTTTTTACTTTGTTCATTGGATTCATAGGAATTCCTTTCAATCAAGAAGGCATAGATCCGGATATATTGTCCAAATGGTTAACCCCATCTATAAACCTTTTACATCCAAAATTAAATAATAAAATTTCTTTTGATTGGTCTGAATTTTTGACAAATGCAACCTTTTCGGTTAGTCTAGCCTACTCTGGAATTGTTATAGCGTCTTTTTTATATAAACCCATTTATTCATCCTTACAAAATTTTGACTTAATTAATTTTTTTGAAAAAAGGCATACAAACGTCCTTTTTTCAGACAAAATCAAAAATGTAATATATGATTGGGCACATCATCGTGGTTACATAGATGCTTTTTATACAACATACGTAATTCGGAGTGTAAGAGGGTTGTCCGAACTAGTTCAGTTTTTTGACAGACGGGTAATTGATGGAATTCCAAACGGGTTTGGTGTTACAAGTTTTCTTGTAGGAGAGGGTATCAAGTATGTAGGTGGAGGCCGCATTTCTTCTTATCTTTTTTTGTATTTATTCTATGCGTCAATTTTTTTATTAATTTACTATTTTTATTTTACGAATATGAATTTGACTGATCAGTAATAATAATGCGAGGTATTTTGATCTGGTATACACAATAATCAATCCGAATTTCCTTATTGATTCATTTTATGATCTAATTGATACGTCATTGAATTAGTATTCATGTATCAAAAAAGGATGTAAGACAAGGCATATGCGCAGCTATTTATCCACCCGATATATAGGGTAGGGGATATATAAGACAATTGTATCATCAATCAATTTTCAATCGTGGATACATATGTATCCTTAACATACTGAAACGACTACCATTATTAGTATCAAACCAATAGCGATTCATACAAGCTAAATCTTCTAATCGATAATTGGGCCAAAGAAAGAATTTTAATTTAATTAATTTCATTTTATCTCTATCAAGATCTTTGCTTTCATCCAAAAATTGACCGCAGGTTTTTACCTTGTTCCCATTGCAAAATACTGCATTTTTATCCACACAATTACTATTCCTTGAATTGAAACAACTTAGAATTCTCAATTCTCTACGCCGTCTAGACGATAAAAGATTTTCAGGAACAAGCAAATCATAATGATTTTTGTTTCTATTTTTCGTCATCATTTGGTGTCTTGCAATCGATTCCTCAAAATGATTCTTATCCATAATTTCTCTGTATCTTTTTTGATTCTTTTTTTGTTTAATCTCATGAACCAAAGAAATCCTTATGGTTTGATACATAAGAAATTCTACATTATGTTTTACAGGTATACGAACGGGTTCGATAATAAATATTCCCTCTTTTAGGATTTTTGAAAGATTCAAATCCCGGATTAGCATTGGATCCAGAGTTAACTCCTCCTTCTTAATAAAGCCGAAACCAAACTTTGTTGTCATTCTGCTTTCCTTTTCCCATTCAAGTACGGACAGCGCATAATCGAATAATTCCATAGTCAAAGGACTCAGCAGCCATTTCAATTGCAAAGCAAAAGATCCTTTCATGAACGCACCAAAGTCTATTTCCCAAGTCCAAATGCTTTTGGATTTATTTTTCGTTCTACCCATTTTCATATCTGATTTCGTATAAAGTTCTTCCATATATTTTTGTTGGTTTGAGAGAACAGATTCAGGGTTCCCTCGGTTTTGGGCATCTGATGCGAGATCTCTTTGACCTGTGGGTTTTTTTTCTTCTTGATTCTCTAATTCAAAATATTTTTTTTCTTTTTCATTTGATAGTAGAAGATCCCCTTTTTTATTTTTAGTGATATTTTTATTTTGACTAACATCTTCATTAAAATTTAAAATAAGTGAATGAATTGGTATAAACCCCGGTTTCATTTTATATACATTAAAAAATAACTCAAATTGTGGGAATAACCAAGGTATCGGCTTCGATACAGGACGATTTAGTCTTTCTTCATTCATTCCCATCCAATCAAAAAAAGAAAAGAAACCCCTTTGATTGGATGGGTTGATTTCTTTATCTTTATTAATTTTGAGATAAAAAAGACCTTTCGTATCAAAATATTTTCTATCTGGATTTTTTATATACATAAAATAATCTTTTCTTATAAAATTAGTAATAGGGATACTCGCCCCCATATCAACAAATTTCGGTTTATGTATGTTGTAATTATATGAGTCCTTCTTATCTTCATAATAAATCGATTGATATGCTAAAAGATCATATCTATACATTTTTAGAAAATGATCGTTTTTATTTAGCAATAACGAAACCTTTTCCTCTCTTTCAGATGAATCCCGTTTGATTAAATTTTGATTTTCAACCCTACAATGTTGATTGACTATATTTCGCCATTTTTGCGGTACTAATTTAGACCATTTTTGCTCAGAGAAATCGTATGTATAATGACTCTTTAACCAATTTTTCCATTGATTCATTCCAGAATTCTGAAGTTTCTTATGCTTTAATTCGGAAGAAATTATTCCTTGTCTTCGAAAAAAATCTTTTATTTCATTCTTAAGAAATAAAGATGCTCCGTCATATTGAAGGACAGATCTTAACTTATACAAGTTAATAACCTGGGTTTGTGATAATTTGTAAAATACATAGGCCTGTGACACGAGGGATAATTTAAAAGAAACCCCCGACTTCGTCTGAATCTTATGACGAATACGAGAAGGTGAAAGTTTTTTTTGTATAGTTGAAATACGCTCAATTATCTTTTTCTCTTTTGTATCAAAAATATATTTTTTTTTTAATTTACGAAAAAGTTTGATAATGAGCATGGGCCTATAAAGACTATTAGTAAGACGATTAATGATATATGGAAAGCTCTCTAGAAGGATATCCGTGTATATCCTTTCCACGATCCATTTTAAAAAAAAATGTGATTTACGGATTAATCGATCATTTCTTCTTTTTAATATCTGAAAAATATTTTTTAGTGATGCTAATTTTTGAGCACCATAACTTGTTTTGTTAGGACTAATATTTATCTTTAGAGTTCGAAATCCATTTTTCTTGTCTTTTGTAATTCTTTCTATTTGATTTCTGATTGTGCTTGTTCTATCAGTCAGATCTTTCATTTTTATTTCTGTCAGTGAATAATTTGTCCAATCCATAGATCGGGTTTGAATGGATGATTCATGAATAATCTGATTATTGATTATAGAATCTTTTTTTATTTCACTCGAATCCTCTCTCAATTTTTTTGGTTCTTTTGGGACCTTTAGAAACAAAAATTTTGTTCTTTCTTTGAAACTTTTTAGAACTCGAAAACTCCATTTTCGAATTGCTTTTTGGAGTTTTTTCAAAGGGGGTCCAAAATAATAAAAAAACAAAATACCAAGTCCTACGAGAGGAGAACCAAAAGGACGGTCAGTTTCCAGTCCCCAAATCGTTAAAAAAGCAGCAGGACTTTCCTGCTTTGCATTTTGATCCCTACGAGAAGGTCGTATCTTAGATCGGTGCCAAGGTTTCAGACGGAAAGGAAATCGTATCATTATTTGTATACCCTCTGTGGCCCAGTTTTGAGGAAAAATTCCGTTTCTTCCTGGTTCTAGTACTGGCATACCATTATAGGTGCATATAACATACACTTCTCTATTCATCTCCCTTATATCCTGCTCCCACTCGGACTCTTGGCGTAATAAGAAACGGACAATATTTTTAGCTAGTATCAATGAAGGTAATACAATAGATTGTCTAAGCCTCGACTGAATTAGTAAAATCAAAGCTCTTATTCCATGAGCATAAATAAGGATATCATAGAGGTCTGATATTCTTTCTCGTGTCCTGTCTATTCGTTCCATTTCCGTCTGCCCGTCCCGCCCCTTTTCCATTTCATTGACTTCTTTTTGAATCTCTTCGTAGCTTTTGTTTTCCTCCATGTACATTTTTTTTTGTTTTTTCAACCTCTTTATTCTTTTTGCTACGCTTCCTTTTATACCCTTTCTAAAAATGTCTTGTATTAGGTCGTAAATCTCAATTACTGATAATATGAATGGTTCGAAAAGAACATCCCAAGAAAATCCGACCCTGTCGAAAAAAAGTGGGGAATACGGATATAAGGGAAACATTTTCCCCGTAAAGGTTTTACGTCTTTGAACACGCATAGAACCTGTGATTATGTCTCGACGAAAATCCGCTTCATAAGGATAATCTAGCATACCCACTTCTTCATCAGGCTTCGTCATCTTTTTGATACTAGGGTCGGCATTCGCTGCTTCCTCCGGACCCCGCGTAAAAAGAACTATACGTTTCGCTTTCCTCGAGCGAATTTGATGATCTACTATCCACTCTTCCCCCTCTTCCGTTGTTGCAGTTTTTCCGAGTTGTTCTACCTCGCTGAATAATTTGTATGCCCATTGGGGGACTTTTTTCTTTATTCCAATCGATTTTTTTCGAGTTGTTTTTTCCATGGGAGGAATTATGGCTGTATCGCATATTGTTTGAATGATGGGATCAATTATGACTCTTTCGATTAAAAATTTCAAACCTTTTTCTGGATCTTCTGAATCAATTCGTCTTTGTTCCGGAAATAAAGAAATTCCTTTCAAATTTGATGTTGATTCTTCAGCAAATTCATCGATTAAAAGACTCAATTCTCTTGCTAATGATTTTTTATCCAATGTATCTATTTTCTGTCCCAACTTCTCTTCCAATTTCTGGTCCAATTTCTGGACCAATTTCTCTTCCAATGTAGCTATTTTCCCTTCCAATTTCTGGTACAATTCTTCAAAATTATG